GTCTTTGGGAAGTATCATGATCATCCAATAAGAAGGGTTTCAATTTCTTCAAATGAACGATTTGAACACCTATGGATTCTAACAACTGATTGCAGAGTTGATCATTCGGACCTTTCAATTCATAGATGTGGATCTCGGACCTATGAATGGGGATATTCCCGATACTCACAAAGAAAAAGGGAAGTAACTTGGACAAAAAGGGAAGTGACTTGGACAAAAAGAGAAGTGACTTGGACAAAAAGAAACGAAGTGTCTTAGACAAATCTTCTTTGTCGATAGCCTCGGACCAATCAATCGAATATTGATTAATACGTAATCGATCGAACACTACTTGCACTACTTGAAAAGGATTCTTCTGTTCAGAAACGAAATGTTCCAAATGTTCCTGGAAATTCTTGCTCCCATTGGACCATTTGTATCTATATGCATCAGTATCCCGATTCATGGATCTCTCAGTTCGAGAAATAAGAGGATCAAACCATTTCTTCTGACTCTTTTTCAAATTTGATAAATGTTGGTTGATCGTATATTTCATTATAGTTATATGATTCAGAGTATCATTTCCTATTTGATCCCTTTGAATTCCATATTCGAAGTTACGATCGGATCTATTCATTAAAAAGAATCGATTCGATACATTTCTTATGTACCCATAGGTGCTATATTGGATTTGAATCAGATTTCGGATCAATCTATATTGATTGACTGCCTCCATTATGTTGTTGCTAGCAAATACCGCTGTTTTTAGTTTGGGATCTTCCAAATCATTCCCGCAGTAGATCCGGACCGATTTTTTTATGATCCTTCGAGAAAAAGATTCATTCTCCTCATAAAAAAGAGGAGGTAGAACCAATAAGGATTTCTTTTTCGATTCATCTCTGGAGTTGAATACCTCATTCAATAATTTTTTTTGATCCAACCCGTAGGAATCAATAGAAAAGGCAAATACCCTATGATACACCAGATCCGGCTCGGTTATTGATAGAGTGAATAGATCCGCCATTTCTGGGAATCTCTCTTCTGATTCAAAAAAATCGTGGCGTAACGTGTATCCCCCTTTGTTCCGGTCATGGAATAGATGAAAGAAATCAAAAAATGGATTTTTGTTCAAGAATGAAATCTTATTGGAACTGTCCATATCCGGTTCATCCTTTGGAACCAGATCCGGGATGTGATATGGTTCCGAAGGATGAATTGAGACGGTATTTTGTAAATACGTAATTATCTTGAATATATCAACCATTTCTTTATTTTCCGCTCGCCTGGAAGGGACAAAAGAAACATCTTGTTTTTTCTTCAACAATTTCTGATCTCTAGTGGACCTCTCAGTAGGATTCGAACCCAGATGAAGTTCTGACCATCTGTCAGAGAAAAAAGAACGAATTGATCTTGTAGGATTCCCAAGAAATTCTTCGATTTCTTCCGGAAGCAGATGATTATTCATCCGCTTCTCAGGTTCCGTGAATAGCCAGGACATGGAGGAAGATCCAAAAAGGCATTTCGGGAATCGATCTGATTCTATCTCTGTTCGTTCCATTTGAAGAAAGGAAGGATCCCAAAGAATCGATCTCTCTTTTAGTTGCTGAATCTCTGTTTGATCGATCAATGTGTGATATTCTGAATCCTCATTTCTAACGGAATCGAAATGATCTCTGGATTGATCAGAAGAAGATCCTTTCCATTGGCTAGAATCCGTTACTTGAACGAAAATAGATCTTGTGGAATCATATTGAATATTTGACAATACATTCCGTACCTTGCTAAAAAACCGATCCTTGTTTACCAACCACACATTGTCTAACCAAATCCAATTCTCTCTCGAGACGTTCCTCAAAAAATCCGATTCGTGCTGATTCTTCCCCCAACTAACGAAGAGATCTTGGCGGAATTGCCACATATGAAATTGAGCACAATTTTGCAAAGAAATACCCCACTCGTTTCTCGAGAAGAGATGGGAAACATGCTCAATATCATTGGATTGCATAGTTGCCCCAGCTCCTTGTTGTTTGAAGAAACTCTCCCCCTCAATTGGTCTTTTTTCACGAAAAGCAGACATGAGATAAGAAATCAAGTCTTTCCCTAAGATTTCGAATAGCTGTCCCGAATTCAAGTTGATTATGTTTCGTTTCTTCCTCGGAGAAAGACGATCAAACAATTCCCAATCATGGTCCTTGCGGATCGGATCATCCGTATAGGATAAAAAATGAAACTCCAGATATTTGCTATCTTTCTCTTTGAATGAGATCTCAATTCCAGCTATGGTTTCATTAGATATCTGACAACTAGAATCCCTCTTTTTTCCGATCCGGTTCCTCCACCACCGCGAACCCCGGTTAGATTCAGGCATGATACACTTTTTCTTTATTGGGAGAACCCAAGTACTCTCTTGCGGACCCATGAAACAACTCTCAGAAATCTTTTTCCCTTTTGGAAGATACAGGAGCGAAACAATCAACCTATTTCTATTGGAAGACCAAAAAGATTCTTCCAATGTCTCATT